TAATTGACTTTCCTTTAAATTAAGACGAAATTCTCTAAAAAGAAACCCCCGCTTTCTTTAAAATATCATAAACAGTTCCTGTAGGTTGAGCACCTTTTTCAAGAAAAAATAGAATAGCAGGAATATTTAAATACGTTTGATTATTTATCGGATCATAAAAACCCACTTTCCGAAGATCTCTTCCTTCTCTTCGGGATCGGACATCAATTGCAACGATTCGATAAACGGCTCATTGGGATAGACGTAGATAAACTAGAACCCCCCCTAGAAACGTATACGAAGCTTTCTCTTCGTACGGCTCGAGAAATTAGAAGATATGTCTATGTATACAATTCGAATGTCAAATAGATCTATAAAAGCATTAAATCAAATCAATTAGACTAAGATTATTTAATACTTTTTTATTCTTCTTTTTCTTTATCAAAAAAAAAAAAGAATTTGTATTCTCAAAACTCAAGTTGAGTAACTCGGAAATATGAAATAGCTCAAAAGAAAACCCTTATGTATTTGATTTTTTGAGTGGTCTCTAACCCCTTTTTCTTTGTCTCGTTTAGAATATATTTGGACTCCTTGTTCTTGATCTAGTTGTCGAGACAATTAAAAAAAAGAGATTTCCTTGTTCCAAAATATTTTATCTTTGCCTTGAATCATTGGGTTTAGACATTACTTCGGTGATTTTTAATCGTTTCAAAATGGCAGCAACACGGCCCTTTTTCTGATTTATTTCTATCAAAGAATCATAAACGGTTGATTCCCGCAAGATACACTTTTGATCAAAAGAGTTTCACTAATTCCAACAAATTTTCCTTTTTTGGATTTGAAACTTGCTCGAATTGGATCCTTTCGATTTAGAAATCGAAAATAGACTACACTTACGAAGTTGTTCCAACTTATTAATTGGCACTAACCCTAGATCCTTGCCCTGAGAAATGAATCAATACTTTCTACTCGAGCTACATCACATACTGTTTACACTACAACCCAAGAAAAAATGAGGTTTCGAGTGGAACAGAACAAAGGATGTCGAGCCAAGAGCACCTTCATTCCTATATAATAAAAAGGGTGGGTGTAAGAATCCACAACTGATCATGTCCTTCAAGTCGCACGTTGCTTTCTACCACATCGTTTCAAACGAAGTTTTACCATAACATTCCTCTAGTTTGGAACTGATATGTAATTGATTCAATTAGGGAATCATGAATAGTCATTTGTTCGGTCGTTCCATTGGTTTCTAAAGAAGTCTTAGAAAGAATTCAATTTAATCCTCGATTTTCTTTTTATTGGATGAATGCAATATTTTTATTTTATTTATTAATTTCTAAATATTAGGAAGAAAAAAGTTCTTTGTATTGAATCTACATTGCATCTTCAAGTAACTTGAGAGGATATATTCAACAATCTTAGACTTCTTCGAATATCAAATACTCATAAGAAATCATTCAATTCAAATAGTTATTGAATTGAAAAAAAACCTACCTGGATATCACTATTTGAATAAAGTTTTCCTAAAGATTGCATTTATCATCATAAATAATTCATCTTTGAATTAAACCTCAGTGATTAAAAAAATATAGATAGATAGAAAAAGAAAGAAATTTCTTTTTTTCGTGGAGTGAATAAAAAAAAGTTGATGTAAAGGAAGATTTAGGCCCTTTTTCTTTCATTTCATACTGAAAAATAAAATCATAAAAAAAAGAATTCCCTCTATCAGATAGACTGAACAATTGTCATTGGAATGAATTATGAATATTCAATATAGAATATTTCAAATTAACGGATCCAAAATCTTTTTCAAAAAACCAAAAAACGTTATCACTGAAATAGAACGACAATAATACATTAAGCATTTCCTCATTTTACGCGTAGTTTCTTTGACTGGTGGGGGTTCGTTCAATAATTTTTATTTAAAGCAAGGGGAATAGAATATAGGATGTATGAATTACCCCCCCTGTATATATTATTACATATATTTACAATTATATATGCGAACCAAATCAAATACGAAATGAAATACCTAAAAATGAGGTTCAAAGAAAATAGATACGTTATATGTATGTAACTTGATTATTTCTTAATCCAATTTTCCAATTTGTACAAGCACAGCTAGTTAAATTGCTATCTTACATTGTTAATTAATTCTTATTATATGGGACGTAAGGCTTTTCGAAGTAACTAACTTAAACTTCAATATGAATATTCAATATTCAAAGTATAAGGGGATGGACATACGATGAAAAGCGCATTCAACCTCTTTTGCAACCCCCTTTTTTTTTTTCTTTATTTCCAATTCTTCGAATCTAGATTCCTAGATCACAACTCGATTCAGTTTCATCTATATGTATCTTAGTTGAATTTAATTTGTGAAAAAATAGGATTTAAAGAAGAATAGAATCATTAAAAATCAGAAACAAGAATCACATAATATCCAATATTTAACTCTTAAAGAGTAGAGAAGGTAGTTCAAAAAACAGAAGGTAGTTCAAAAAGAAAACCTTTCTTTATTGTGATAATAGATATTTCTATCTATGTTTCTATCTATATATAGAATAGGTATTCCCTGGGACGGAAGGATTCGAACCTCCGAATAGCGGGACCAAAACCCGTTGCCTTACCACTTGGCCACGCCCCATTTCAATTTCTATTCAATACTACTAAAGAGTAGTATTGTTTTTGGTTGTTCGTCAATTCCAATCGAAAATAAATATCTATGGACTCTATTGTTCCTAGGGTTTTGACACGTGTAGATATACAATGAAGCTGAATTTATTGATCATTACATATAATTCAATTAAGATATTGTATAAAAGTATGATTTCTTCTATTCTTTTTTGAGAATTGAAGGATTTTTGATTGGGTGAGTTCAAAGAAGGATTTTTTGGTATCCCTTACCTTTTTTTTTCATTTTTAAGGGATATCAATTATCAATAACAATAACTCAATCAAAATACAATTATCTCCAAGTCCAAGAAAAAAAAAATGTTTGTTATGCTTAATATCTTTAGTTTGATCTGTATCTGTCTTCATTCCACCCTTTATTCAAGTAGTTTTTTCTTAGCCAAATTGCCTGAGGCCTACGCTTTTTTGAATCCAATCGTAGATTTTATGCCAGTAATACCCCTTCTCTTTTTTCTCTTAGCCTTTGTTTGGCAAGCTGCTGTAAGTTTTCGATGAGATCTTTAATACTGTCCTAGACATGATTTATTCGAAACAAAAAAAAATTGGAACAATGGATAAGATCGGATAAGTCTTACAGCATGAACATGAACCCTCGATTCAAACAATTCTTAGATAGCTGCAAAAAATCTGACTCCCCTCTTTCCTCATTCGGATTCTTTTTCATTTATTGAAAAACCCTTTTAGAGTCATTTCAAAATAGGAAAGATTCTTTTTTTATGAAAGACTCGACTCTTATTCCAAATGAATTTCTGAAAATTCTTTTTGATTTTTGATTTCGAGAAACCATTTTGTTTATTGGTGTCAAAATAGGATATGGGGTATAAAAATGGAGAATCTATTCTCTTTTTTTTTGAAAAAAAAAGATCTTGGAGATTGTGTAATGCTTACTCTCAAACTCTTTGTTTATACAGTAGTGATATTTTTTGTTTCTCTCTTCATCTTTGGATTCCTATCTAATGATCCAGGACGTAATCCTGGACGTGAAGAATAAAAAAGCCTTTCTTTTTACTTGCTTAATTTTTCAATGTTCTTACTTAGGATTTTATCTATTTTACTTAGGATTTTATCTATTGTACATCCTTATTTATTATATGAAATAAAAAAAAAAACAAAAACAAAGGAAAGGTTTTGAAAAAAAAAATAAATAAAATAACAAGTCATCAACGGAAACGGAAAGAGAGGGATTCGAACCCTCGGTACGAAAAACTCGTACAACGGATTAGCAATCCGACGCTTTAGTCCACTCAGCCATCTCTCCCAATTGAAAAAGGATAATTACTATCTTACATTACACAAAAAGTAAGGCTTGAAAAAAAGCCTTTCTTTTCTTTATCTCTCTTTATTTTTTTTTACTCTATTAATATATACAACTTTAATATATACTACTTTTATAAGCAATCCCATTTAGATAAAGAAAAGGTTCTAAAGAGATATTTCGAATAAAAAAAAAAAAGAAAAAAGCAAGAATACCTCTTCTTCCGAAAGAGCTTTTTTTCTTTTCACGGCCTGGCCTGGTCAGTACCTAGCCGGGCCATTTTTTGTTCCATTCCAAATCATAGATATAGATAAAATGATTTGTTTGAAAACAAAAATGCTTATTATTGATTATTGAAACAACAATCAGAAGAAGGGATCTTTCCATTCCTCTGATATGGAATTTCATTCTATAGAATCAAAGTGTCATTTTTTATTATTATTATTCTTTCTTTTCTTATTTTTTTTCCTTTACTGGAAAAAAAGAAAAAAAAAATAAGGAACTGTGGATTGTTGTGCAATGCATTCTTATGTCATAACATAAATAGTTTTATCGAGCCCTATCTGTTCTGTCAAAAATCCTCCAGCAAAAGAAAGAACTTGTTCTTTCTTTATTTAAATTTTGAATTAGGAGTGCTCTTTTACTAATCTGATTAGGTTTACTGACAAAACCAAAACAAACACGTCAATGCTATAATTTTCATCATTATTTTGTTTTGGATCCTATCTTGATTACGTCCGATTACCTTTTTTTGTTCGACAAAAGTTTCATTTATATACAATAATCGCATTGTAGCGGGTATAGTTTAGTGGTAAAAGTGTGATTCGTTTTATTAATCCCTTTTATAGTTAAGGGATCCCTCGGTTTGATTTGATTCATATTCCGAAGAAAAACTTTATTTCTTAAAAGGATTTAATCCTTTACCTCTCAACGAAGGATTCGAGGAAAAATATACATTCTCGTGATTTGTATCCAAGGTTCAATTAAAAATGGAAAATTGGATTATTTAATTGCGAAACATAATTTTTTTTTGAATTGGATCAATACTTCCAATTTAATGAGTATTAGT